TATATATTAATAATAATTAATATATAGTAAAAAAACTAAAATTACTAAACTAATAATAGTAAAAAGAATATATATAAGGAACTTTTATAAAAGAATAAATATATAATAATGTATAATTAATCTTTAATATTAATGTCATATAATTCAGTATGAGGTAAATCATTAGTATAAGTACGATTTAATTGTAAAGCTTTTAATTGAATTTCAACAACAAAAGCAACAATTAAAAGAATTAAGAAAATAACAAGTATAACTAAACCATAAAGACCATTAGTATAAGGACTAATAACATAAGGTAAAATAGAAGAAATTTCTAAATCAAAAGGTAAGAATAAGATAGCAACAAGAATAAAAGCAACACTAAAAGCAGATCTAGATTGTTGGAAAGAAGTGAAACCACATTCAAAAGGACCATCTTTTTCAATATAAGAGTTACTAGTAGCTAATAATCAGTTTAAACCAACTAAAACAATAGCAACAATAGGACATAAAATAAGATAAGCAGTAAACATTATGATAAAATAATACTAATCACATCTAATAAGTTAAATATATAAACAAAATAAGTAATAAAGAATACTAATAATATACTAATAATTAAAGCTAAAGATTTATTAATAGGTTGAGAATAAGGAATTAATAAATTAGTAGCTAATTGTTTAATAACATAAGCATAATAATAAGTAGCAATAACACTAAATATAACAATAGATAAAGCTTCAACAGTAAAATTATATTTAATTAAACTTTGAATTACATAGAATTTACCATAAAAACCAGGTAGTGGAGGAATACCAATTAAAGAGAAGAAACATAATATTAAACATATAGATAATAATTTATTAGGTATTACTAATTGATTAACATTAACAATAGGTGATCATTGACTATTAGGTTTAGAAATAAATTCATTACTAGCTAATAAACATAAGAATATTAATATATGTGTAACAACATATTGTATTATATAAATATAATAAGAAGGATCTTGTAAACATACAGGTAATAATAAATAACCAAAGTTTAATATACCACTATAAGCTAATATAGTTTTAAAATTAACTTGGAATAAAGGTTTATAAGCAGCAATAATAATAGATAAATAGAAAACAATTATTAATAAATCAGAATGAATTAAATTAGAATTAGTATAAATTCAGGATAATATAGATACTTTAGCAACTATAGAAATATAACCAGTTATATAAGTAGGTGCATAATTATATACAGCTATACTTCATGAATGTAAAGGAGCTAATCCCATTTTAAAGATTAAAGCTAAAACTAAAATATCTAAACTATCAAATAAACTACTAGCATTATGAATAGCATAATAATTAGTTATATCATTAATATTACAACTACCTACAGTATTATAAACAAAATATGAAGATAATAAAATACCGATAGAAGCAATACCACCAGTTACAAAATATAACATACTACCTCTAGTAGCATTATAAGATTTATGATGAACACCAGTAATAATATATAAAGAGTAACTTTGTAATTCAATAATAATATATAATAATAATAAATCATTAACCATAGGAAATAAAATTAAACCTATTAAATTAATAATAATTAATAAATATATTCATATAGATGATATATCATAACGTTGTTTAACAGTAGTATAAATTAATAATAAAATAACTAAAATAATTTGAAGATAAACTAAAGGAATATTAGTATCATTAAGTTTAAATCAATCATTATAAACAGTAAATAAACTATATCTTAAATCAAGACTATTATAAGCAAGATAAAGGACATATAGTAATCCTAAAGATGCTAATCTATTAATATGATAGATATTAGCATGGTTAAAAGCGATATAAATAAGTAAAATAATAACTATAGAAAATAGCATAAGACACAAAGGGAATCGAACCCTTATATTATTATCCGTAGTAATATGTATTACCATTATACTATGTGTCAATATAAATATAACGGCCAATCAGTGAATCGAACACTGATCCTAAAAAGGGACTATATAGCAAATAGCCTAACTGTACCAATAAGTAAAATTGACCAACGTACTACATCAGGCTCGAACTGACATCTCTTTTAGTGACATTAAAAGGCTTTACCATTAAGCTAGTAGTACATTTATATATAATAGAAAATTGAACTGACACGATTCGAACGTGTATGACCTAGCCCAAATCTAGGGGACTTGCCGATTAGTCAACAATTCAATAAAATTATAATAATTTTCTATATAATATATATATATATATAATAAAAATATAATATATTAAACTCTCCTATATATGTATTATACGATAATATAATAAAAAGAATAATTATTTTTTTGTACCAATATAATATAATATGTTTTCAGCTGATGATATAGCAGGAACAATTAATAAATAGTAAGCAAAATAGAATGCAGTAGCATATTGTCCTAATTCAATATATGGAACTTCAACATGTAATTGACCTAAGTTACCTAATAAGATAAAGTTAAATAAGAATAAGAAGAACATAAACTTAGATAATACTTTGAAACTATTACCACGAATAAATGATCTATCTGTGTAAGGTAAAGTAAGTAAGATTAAAATAGCACCGAACATAGCTATAACACCACCTAATTTATCAGGAATACTACGTAAGATAGCATAAAAAGGTAATAAGTATCACTCAGGAACAATAGAAGGAGGTGTAACTAATGGGTTACCAGGAATATAGTTATCAGGATGACCTAAAGTATTTGGTGAATAGAATACAAATAAACTAAATACTAATAAGAAAACAAATACAGTAACTAAATCTTTAAAAATAAAGTAAGGGTGCATAGGTAATCTATCAACATTACCAGTAATACCTAATGGGTTAGATGATCCATTAACATGTAAGGCCATTAAATGCATACATACTAAAGCAGCTAAAATGAAAGGTAATAAGAAGTGAAGAGCAAAGAATCTTTGAATTGTAGGGTTACTTACACTGAATCCTCCTCAAATGAAAGGTACAATATCTTTACCAATGAAAGGAATTGCAGATAATAAGTTTGTAATAACAGTTGCCAATATAAAAATATAATCTATATGAGTTAAACTCAATATAATATAACATATATTATATTTGTTAATATAAATTATATCATGTACTTATTTAATTTAATATTTATATATATTAAAATTTAATTAATCTTAAAATTATATAATATATAGTAAATAAAAATAATAAATATTTATAATAAAACTATTAATTTTATTATATAAATAAGCCTTGTGAAACTATATATATATATAGTTTATTATATCCGAGTGCACATTAAGTATCATTACAGATACCCATAATTGAACCACTCTGTAGGGATAATTTAACTTACCCATGGTCTTGTTACTTAACAAATAATTTTGACCGATTTTCAATTATGTTGCATATATTAAACAATAAATTTCTTGTTAAAAATTACATTTATTTATATAACATATACTATATATTAATATTATAATAAATATTATATATGATTTCCAAATTTATATTTCATACATGGTACTATGTAAGGTTTTACTATTTTAACTAAATCAGGCATAGATTCAACTCATATATATATATAATATTGAGATTTAGCTCCAGCAGACTGTATAGAACAAGTAAGATTATATTTATTTTTAAGTATACTAGTTAAGAATAATAATTCATCATAAGTAAAATTGTTAGTACTTAATTTTAAAGCATTACCAACTTTACCCCCATCATCCATAATTCAGATAGCAAGAGCTAAAGGAGTTAGATATAATTCTATATCCTTAGGTAATATTTTAATATAATTACTTCTTCCTTTAATAGATTGAGGGTGATATATATATCATTTAGAATGAATACTATTAAATTGATCATAAGATCAAGTAGTAAATCTAATACATTTTCTTATTACACCATTCTTTTTTAATCTAGTAAATATTTTAGGAATTGTAGTATTACAATAACCTAAATTAGCTATTAAACTATGTAAATATAATAAATATTCTTCATTACTAGATTCTTGATAAAAACAAATTCTAGTAGATTTACCACCAGAATGTCTTTCAGCATGACCATCTCCTAATAAAGAACCATAGATAATACTAATCATATCTATATTTAAAGGACTATAAAAATTAGTAACTTGATTTCTATTAGTAATATTTAATTTAATAGGGTATTTAACCTTATTAATTTGTGTAATATAAATTATATATAATATTAATATATTTGAGGCAATTAGACTACCTCAGTGTGACATTTGACCATAAACTAAACAATAACCCATAAATGCTGTAGCCATAGTAAGTACAAAAATAATAACTCCAATAACTCATAACATTACTCTAGGACGTTTATAACTACCATAATATAAAGCTTTACCAATATGTAAATACATACAGATAAAGAAGAAACTAGCTCCATTAGCATGGATATAACGAATTAATCAACCAGCATTAACATCACGCATGATGTGTTCAACAGAGTTAAAGGCTAATTCAATATTAGATGAATAGTGCATAGCTAGGAAAATACCACTAGCAATTTGAATAACTAAACATAAACCTAATAAAGAACCAACATTTCATCAATAGTTGATAGAACTAGGTTGTGGACTATCAATAAGATAGCTATTTACTAAAGATAAGTAAGTATTACTTTTACGTATAGGCATATTTATAATATAAATATATTATTCAAAAAGATATAAAAGATTATCATATAAAACTTAATTTTTATTATGTTAGAATATATAAATAATATATTCTCCTATATGATATAAATATAATATTTAAAAAGAATATTTATATATTTCATTATTATTCTGCTGCTTCTGATAATCATTCAATGAAATCGCTAATTGATACACACTCTAATTTTATTGGCATTAGAGCATGATTAACTCCACAAAGTTCAGAACATTGTCCATAATAAACACCTGTACGTTGTATTAAAGCACTAACTTGGTTTAAACGACCAGGTGTAGCATCAATTTTAATACCTAAAGAAGGTATTGTAAAACAATGAATAACATCATTAGCTGTAACAACAAATCTGATGTGAGTATCAACAGGTACAACAATAGAAGTATCAGTATCTAATAATCTAAGTTGTCCTTCTTCTAATAAGTCATCAGGAATAATATATGACTCAAACTCAATTGATTCTCCTGTTTCACTTACAAAGTCTGAATATTCGTATTTTCAGTATCATTGTAATCCTATAACTTTAATAGTCATAGCTGGAGTTAATACTTCATCACATAAATATAATAAAATAAAACTAGGGAAAGCAATTAATAATAGTATAACAGCAGGGAATAAAGTTCATACAATTTCAATTGTTTGTCCATGTCTAATATATTTATATGCAAATTTATTATTTTTAAAATCTTTAATAATAACATATAATAAATATGAAACTAAACCTAATATTAATGTAAGATAATACATAATATGGTCATATAATTCATGAATACCCTCACTATTTGGTGTAGCGGAGTCTTGAAATCTAATTGCTCAAGGTGTTGGCACGTCTAATCAAATCATAATTTTAATTAATTTTATATCACATATATCTGGAATCAATCGGAATTGAACCGATAACATACGCATGCAAAGCGTAAGATTTACCAATTAATCTATAATCCCTTTGAAATCTATATGATATATTTCCTTAAGATTGTTCACAATGAATAAAGAGAAGGGGAAATTAATTTATAATCACAAACTTTGTAAGGAATTTATAAATGAATATATACCACTCATTGTGTGTGAAGTGATATTATTATATAATATATATATATATCATATATATTTATATAAATCATTTGACATGATTTGTTATTAAAAATGATTAAATTTATTAGTTTATTATATCCTTTTTATTAAAAAATAAAGCATAGATATATTACTATAACATTATTATCTTTAATGTTTATATAGTGAATATGTAAGGCTTAATATTTTATAAGCTATCAATATTTATCCTTTATAGTTTTAGCTAAGAATCAAATGCTCTTCACCATTGAACTATATTATATAATCCTTTCGTACACATATAATTACATATTACTATTAACGTCATAGATGATAAAATCATTACTGACTCACGTCGTAATTAACCCATCTCAAGTAACTTTTTAAACGACGAACAGTCGTACCCTTATTAGCTTCTACGACCAATAGGATAAGTCTAGACGACATCGAGGTGGCAAACATCGCTGACGATATCAACTCTCTAGCGATATTACCCTGTTATCCCTAGCGTAACTTTAATCCGTAATCGACACTCAATTCTAATGATATTGCCTGTTCAATATACTATACTTAAGTACTAATTCCACAAGTATGTGTCATTATCATAGCACAGTTATGTTATTATCCTTATTCATAAAATTAATTATATATGTATCACATATGATCCCTCATCAAAAATGAAGGATTATATATATAAAATAATATTATATTAATTTATACTAGTTGCCTACTAGTGTATCTGTACTTATTTATTCTATTATTATCTTAAAAAGATGATAGCCTTATAAAATAAAACTAAAAAGTAATAAAATATAAGGGAATATAAAAATATCATTTAGACACATCAGTTATATTTTGTGATGCCGACGCCCCATCGAAACTAACCATCTTATATGGTACCTTAAAAAGGTTAGTTATATATATAAAGAAATAAACATATAGCCCTTATATATTAAAAGAAATATATAAGGAATTAAAATATTTAATTTAAATATTTATAGATATAACAGTATAAGAATATAGTAAAGCTGCATAGGGTCTTTTTGTCAATCTATGACTACACAGTATCTTCACTGCGATTACTATTTCACTGGGTATACCATAGATACAGCTATAGTATCGTATAATCATTCATGCGGGACACCAATTATATGCCAATGAATTTTGCTACTTTCAGATCCTCATGATAAGACCGTCGTTTATAAGTCAATTATTTATTTATCTAACTTACACCGGACAGATATCACTTACTATACCGATAGTTTCCTATTTGCAGTAAGCTGTGTTTTTGGTAAACAGTCGTACTATTCAGGCCTTGCCTTATTTGCCGAGTTCATTTATGATACTTCACCCATTCCTACTCAATATTATTCTTATTATTATAAATAATATTATGATTATTATTATAATCATTTACACACCTGGGTCGGACTGCGGTACGGTTATTACATTTTCCTGTACTATCAATCATCATATATATATCTTCATATATATACTTAGATACCGTTAATTTATAGTTAAACCTTGTGCTTTGTAGGGGTAATCCTTAATTACCTATCGTTACTCAAGTCAGCATTGTCTTTATAGTTCTTATCACTATATAATCTACTACTATATAATATAAAAATATTATATCTATTATTCGGTTCCTACATTTAGACCCGTATATTTGTTCCTATCTTTTGATATATATATCTTATTAAGATATAAATTCTATTAGTGCATTTTTACATGTTCTTTAACAGGTGATTATTATCAAACCCACTGACTAATTGTCTGATCAAAATAATCCCTTAAGGGGATATAAAGGGGTATTTATCTACCCATAGGATTGTATTCACTTAATGAGGATTTGGGACCTTCATTTAATAGTCTAGGTTATTCCCTATTCGACCTATTACCTTATCGCAATAAGTCTGACTCCTTATATGTCATATCACACCTGTTCAGAGGTTTAATACATATAGTAAATAAATTTATTCCAATATGGTATTAAGTGCTTTACCAGGGTGTACGCTATTATAAGGGCTATACTAACATATATTTCGTAGATAACCAGCTATCTGCACATCAGTTTTGCCTTTCACTACTATACACATATCTTTAGAAGATATTGCTACATCTACCTATTTGATCATATATTTGTTTTAATATATATCTATACATATATAGATCATGTGCTTTCGGGTCTATTCCTATAAACTATTTCTTATTATATATAATATTCATTTCGCTTATAAAAATAACTCACTGACCCATTATACAAGAGGTACACTATACTATAGTTGCTCTTTATTAATATATTTCATTATATCTCTTATATATATCTTATTTAATATATAAATTGATATTTAAACTCTTTCCTTTACAGTACTTTTAACTTTATGTTATAGTTTATGTATTAGTAGTAGATACTACTATATTCATACTTCAAAGTATTACTTGTATACAACAACAGATTCTCTCACCGATACTACTGTTAACCCTATTGGTTTTTACATATGTTACTAAGATGTTTCAATTCACATACTTTTATATATACTATTTCTAGCTAGGATCGGCTTTTGCCAAACTAATTTATCCTTTCTATAACATAAGTCTTATATATATATATTTATATATATATAATTTATGAGTATCCATATATTAATATTAATATCATTTATAACTTTTTCAAATCATGTCACCTTTGACTCTTTTATATATTTTATTATTTGTTTTTATTTTCTTTATTCATAGGTGAGATATTAAGATATTCTTTTTTATTAAGAATATTAGTTAAAATATAAAATATATAAATTATAAGAACATATATTAATATGTCATATACAACACGATGATTATTTAGTACATCTCATAAAGATATTGGTATTTTATACCTTATCTATGGTATGATTAGTGCTATGGTTGCTACAGCTATGTCTGTTATTATTAGATTAGAATTATCTGGACCTGGTGATCAGTTCTTACATGAAAACCGTCAAGTTTATAATGTTTTAGTTACTGGACATGCTATAGCTATGATTTTCTTATTCGTTATGCCTGTATTAATTGGTGCCTTTGGTAACTTCTTCTTACCTATCATGATTGGTGCAGTAGATATGGCATTTGCTAGATTAAATAACATTAGTTTCTGATGTTTACCTCCTGCATTAGTTTGTATTATTGGTTCTATATTAATTGAATCTGGAGCTGGTACAGGATGAACTGTATATCCACCTCTTTCATCTATTAGTGCTCATTCAGGTCCATCAGTTGATCTAGCTATCTTTGCATTACACCTTACAAGTATTTCATCTTTATTAGGAGCTATTAACTTTATTGTTACTACATTAAATATGCGTAGTATAGGTGTACATATGATTGATATGCCATTATTTGTTTGAGCTATCTTCTTTACAGCTATATTATTATTATTATCATTACCTGTATTAACAGCTGGTGTTACATTATTATTAATGGACCGTAATTTTAATACAGGATTCTATGAAGTAGCTGCTGGTGGTGATCCAATCCTTTACGAACATCTTTTTTGATTCTTCGGTCACCCTGAAGTATATATTATCATTATCCCAGGATTTGGTATTATTTCACATATAATTTCTACTTATAGTAAAAAAGAAATCTTTGGTCATACAGGTATGATTTATGCTATTGCTAGTATTGGTTTATTAGGTTTCTTAGTTTGATCACATCATATGTATGTTGTAGGTTTAGATATTGATAGTAGAGCTTACTTTACTAGTGCTACAATGGTTATTGCTGTACCTACAGGTATTAAAATCTTCTCTTGATTAGCTACATTATATGGTGGTGAATTAAGATTAGCAGTTCCTATGTTATTCGCATTAGGTTTCTTATTCTTATTCACTGTCGGAGGTTTATAACTCTGTTAGATCTCTTAAAATTTCACTAAATACGAGAAAGACTCATTTAAAAGTTTACTCGTAGGTTATTTATTATACTTATTAATAAATTACCTCAGAGACTATATGTGAAAAATTATATATATATACTATATATATAGTTAAGAAATAGTCCATTTAATATATAATATATATAAGTAAAAAAATTAAACTTTTTATATATTATATATTTTTAAATTAAATTAGTAACAGGAGTTATGTTATCTAATGCATCTATTGATGTAGCTTTCCACGATACTTATTATACAGTTGGTCATTTCCACTATGTATTATCAATGGGAGCTTTATTTAGCTTAATTGCTGGATATTACTATTGAGGATATGCAATGTTTGGATTAAACTATAATAAAGTATTAGGTGAAGCTCACTTCTGATTATTATTTATCGCTGTTAACCTTGTCTTCTTACCAATGCACTTTTTAGGTCTTAATGGAATGCCACGTCGTATTCCAGAATATCCTGATGCATACTTAGGTTGAAACATGGTAAGTTCTTGAGGTTCAGTTATGTCAGTTATTTCAGTAGTTTTAGGATTATATAGTGTATTAGTTCAATTAACTGATGGTGAAAATATAGCTCGTGAAGAAGCTGTAACACCAGATTATCTAGAATCTAATAATACAAGAGAAACACGTGATTCTGATTTAGAATTAATCTTATCTAAACCAGCACAATATCATACTTACTCTGAATTACCTATCTTAATTGAAAGGGTATAATTATTCTTTTTATATATATAATTAATTATTAATAATAATATATATTTTAATATTATGTCCCTTCCTTATAATGAAAAATTATATAATAATAACATATTATTATACTTAATAAACCTTATATAGGAGAGTATATAAATTATATATAATATATATTAATTTAATTAATATGTTATAGGATGTATGACTGAGTGGCTTAAGGTGTGATATTTGAGCTATCAAGGTGTAAACCCACGTGTTCGAATCACGTTGCATCCGTATAAATATATAATAAAATACTTTTAAAAGAGATTTATTTAAATAAATTTATTTTATAAATAATATAGAATTATATTTCTATATATAGAGATATAAGTGTATATATATATATATATATATATATGATTATGGCGGAATTGGTATACGCGATTAGTTTAGGTCTAATTTATTAAGGGTTCAAGTCCCTTTGATCATACACATAAACATATATCAATAAACCTCCAAAGTGAGGCAAATATAAAAATATGACTTTAATTTACTTTATAATTTCATCTACAACATCAATAATAAGTAGAACATTTAAGGGTATTAATAAATCTATTATATTAATAGCTAGTATATTAATAGTAATTCCAACTCTTTATGATTGAAATGAATTAGATATATATTATACTACTGATGGTATAGCTGATATATTTATATTATTAACTGCTTATCTTCTTCCATTATCTATAATAGCTAACTGAAATAGTATAAAATCAACATTATATTATGAATTAGTATTTAATTTAGGTATAATTTTATTAATAAATTTTATGTGTCAAGATATGTTATCTTTCTATATATATTTTGAAGCTTCATTAGCTCCTTTATTTATATTAATAGGTTTATATGGAGCTAATAATAGAGAAAAAGCAGCTGATTATATATTAATATATACATTATTATCATCATTATTTATGTTAATAGCTATAGCTGTATATGAAGTATTAATAGGTAATACTGATTATCAAGCTGTTAGTTTATTAGTTTTATCTTTAGATTTACAATGTATTTTATTCTTAGGTATATCTATAGGTATTATGGTTAAAACACCATTAGTTCCTGTACATACATGATTACCTGTTGTACACTCTGAAAGTCCATTAGCTGGTTCTATGTTATTAGCTGGAGTAATATTAAAATTAGCTGTATATGCTATAATACGTTTAATATTACCAACATTATCAGATGCATCAACATTATATACACCAGTAGTATATATGGTATGTATAATAACAATTATATATACATCAATAATAACATTAAGACAAACTGATTTAAAAGTAATAGTAGCTTATAGTTCTATATCTCATATGGCTGTATGTATATTAGGTATTATGTCAAATAATATAATAGGTATTAGTGGTAGTTTAATATTATCAATAGCTCATGGATTTGTATCACCAGCTTTATTTATTATAGTAGGAGGTATATTATATGACAGATATCATAATAGATTAATTTATTATTATCAAGGTTTATTAACATATATGCCTATATTAGCTATATATTTAATTATATTAAGTTTTTGTAATATAGGAACACCATTATCAGTTAACTTTATAGGTGAATTATTATCATTAGCTGGTGCATTAAACCGTGTACCTGTATTAGGTGCATTAGCATTAATATCAGTATTATTATCAGCATCATATATGTTAAAAGTAACTAATAGATTAACAGGAGGTATTAAAACACCATATATATCATTAACACATGATTGTACATTTAGAGAAAGTGTATTATTAATATCATTAATTATACCAACTATATGATATGGTTTATATCCAAATGGAATAGCAAATATGATATGATCAATACCAAAATTATTATATATATTCATTTTATTAAATAAAGAATATAAGGGAAATATAAGAATAAAAAGGGATATAAGAATAGAGAAAGGAGATATAAATTTATAAAAAAATAAAGATATAAATAAAATAAAGCAATATAATGTAATTGGTAACATATAAGATTCATGCTTTTATTATGATAGTTCGAGTCTATCTATTGCAAATAATATAATAATGAACTATAGCTCAATGGTAGAGCGATCCACTCATAATGGATTGGTCTCAGTTCAATTCTGAGTAGTTCAACATATAGTTATACGTCATGAACATGATGTTGATTCGGATAAAATGCTATATAGAAGCGTTACACATGCAAATTCTTATTTATAAGAGTGTTAAGGTGAGTATAATAGATATATAAATATATCTTATTAGATGAAGGTATTAGTTAGAGAACTAGCCGTTGACCTATAATCGGTGATGGAAGTCACAACGATCACATTGGTATTAAGCCAACTACTATTAGTAGCAGCAGTGGGGAATTATTGACAATGACCTAACGGTTGATCATGCTATCTATAAGAAATATAATAAAAATATAAATAAAAATATTTATATAAGATTATTATAAAATTTCATATTTATATTAAAGAATGATTGATATAAAGAATTAGTCCTGACCAAGAGATGTGCCAGCCGTCGCGGTTAGACATCAAGGGCAAGCATTAATCTACATTGGCCTAAAGGATCCGTAGGTTTAATATATAGATTTTATTAATTGTATAATGAAATATAACTTTAGGGATAAAATACTATGATAGTTATAAGACAGCATAGAATATACATAAAATAAAATGACACTGAGGGATGAAAGCTATAGTAGTGACATGGATTCGGTACCCATTTAATTATAGCTGTGAACTATGTATACTATAAAATAGATAAGCGAAGGCTTTAAGTATACCGCCAGACTAGTACGTTCGCAAGAATGAAATGCAAGACATTAGACGGTTATATATATATGCAGTGGAGTATACTGTTTAATTGGACAATACCCCTAAAACCTTACCTACTCTTGAATATAATTTATCTTCGGATAATTTATACAGGCGTTACATTGTTGTCGTCAGTTCATGCTTTGTGGTATCTTATTAAGTTATTTAATGAACAAAACCCTCGATCTTATGATGATGTATATCTGATAAGATATAGGAAGTAGAGGCTAAAGACTAATCATCATGACCCTTATGAGTAGGGCTACAGGTGTACTACTATCTCTTATATAATTATATATATAAATATAATATAATTTTCTATCTTTGATAGAATATTATTTATTATTAATATAAAATATAATATAAAATATAAGATATTATGATAATTTTCTTTTAATTGGATTATTGTCTGAAACTCGACAATATAAAAAAGGAATTGCTAGTAATCATAGACAAGAGTGCTATGGTGAACTATACATATATTTCGCACTAATCACTCATCAATAGCATAGATAATGTCTTAATACGCTTACGTGTATTAATGAGCATATGATATGCTATAAGTTGAAATACAGTTCGAGTAAGGGAACTTGCTCGGGATTTATATTAATATTATCTATTCTTTTATTATTTAATAGCCCATATCTTAATGGTTAAAGAGACTGATTGATAATCGGTAAATATAAGTTCGATTCTTATTGGGCTAAGACATTGTTAATATAAAAATATATTTATATAAAAATTATGCAAATTGCTTTAGCTGCTAAATACATTGGTGCAAGTATTGCTACATTAGGTTTAGGTGGTGCTGCTATCGGTATCGCTTTAGTTTTCGTAGCTTTAATCAACGGAACTTCACGTAACCCTTCATTAAGAAGTACATTATTCCCTCAAGCTATCTTAGGTTTTGCCTTAAGTGAGGCTTGTGGTTTATTCTGTTTAATGATCTCTTTCTTATTATTATACGCTGTTTAATATCTTTTAGATATTATTTAACTTATAATATTAATTATTATTAATGAATATACCTCTTATATACTAATTTAATAGTATACCTATTTATAGGATTTTATTTTATTTATTCCTTTATATATTTATTATTTATATTCTATTTTAACTCCTCATTTCTATAATTAATTGTTTTAATAGCTTAACGGTTAAAGCAGTACACTGTTAATGTATTGATACTAGTTCGATTCTAGTTTAAAACGTATAAAGAATAAAAATCTTTATTATACGAGAATGTATAAACTTTGTTTAATTGAGAAATATAAAATATATTTCATGTATCTTATATATTAAGATATAATCAATTATTATTTTATTATAAAATATGTTTTTAATAAGCGGTATTAGTAGTATATTAGCTATAGGTCTATTATCGCCTGTTCAATCAATTGTATGTTTAATAGTTTTATTTGTAAGTGCAGCTATTAGTTTATATTCTAATGGTTTTGTACTTATGGGTATTCTTTATGTACTTATTTATGTTGGTGCTATTGCTATATTATTCTTATTTATTTTATCATTATTAAATATTGAATATAATTATAAAGGTACTATTCATCCTTTAATATTTACTATATTACTTATATGTTTAATTCCTTTAGATTTATCATATGATACTTATGGTATAGTTGAAAATGTTAATATTGCATATCCTTTTAATGGTTTATTAGATTGAGATTTAGAATTATCAACTGTAGGTACTTTATTATATACTGAATATGCTATTCCAATGATTTTAATAGGTTTAATTTTAATTCTTTCTGTTATAGGGGCTATTGCTATTACTAAATAATGCAATATGTTGAATTATTAATTATGTTCCTTAGTGTTTTATTAGCTGTTGCTTTCTTAACTGTTGCTGAACGTAAAACTATGGCTTATATGCAAAGACGTACAGGTCCTAATGCTGTAGGTTATTTAGGTGTTCTAATGGCTATAGCTGATGCTGCTAAATTATTACTTAAAGAAATTATTACTCCTACTCATGCTGATAAATTTATCTTATTTATTAGTCCTATGATTGCTTTAATTTCTTCATTATTATGTTGAAGTATTATCCCTTTTGCTCCTGGTGTTACTATTTATGATAGTAATTATGGTTTTATTCTTATGTTAGCTATTAGTAGTGTTGGTGTTTTTGGTCCTTTACTTGCTGGTTGATCCGGTAATAGTAAATACTCTTTACTTGGTAGTATCCGTGCTACAGCTCAATTAATTAGTTATGAACTTATATTAACAACTATAGTTCTTATTTGTATTTTATTAGCTGGTACTATGAATTTAAGTAAATATGTTGAATTACAAGAATCTATCTGAATCGGTATTCCTTTATTACCTTTATCTATTATATGATATATTGGTTGTGTTGCTGAAACAGCTAGACCCCCTATGGATGAAGTTGAAGCTGAATCAGAATTAGTGTCAGGTCATATGACCGAATATTCTTCATCTATTTTTGTTTTATTCTTCTTATCTGAATATGCTTCTATTTTATTCTTATCTACTTTAACTGCTATTTTATTCTTTGGAGGAGGTACTGGTATTATATTAGCCTTAAAAGCTAATATATTTGCTTATACTTATATTTGAATTAGAGCTACTTTACCTAGAGTTAGATATGATAGATTAATACATTTATGTTGAATGGTATTCTTGCCAATATTATTTGCTGTTGCTATCTTTATACCTGTATTAATATACACATTAGATGCAATTATATTATTATAATTATTCTTTTATTTTTATTTTATTTATAAAAAACTTCATAGGTGAGATATCTTATTTATTTATATATATATATATAGTTTATATGCTTTATAGTTTAATGGTAAAACATTATACTTCTAATATAATAATTTAGGTTCGATTCCTAATAGGGCATTTATTATTATATTTATTAAGAGTTGTTAGATTAATGGTAAATCGTAGATCTTACACGTCTTAGTTAATGGTTCGAATCCATTACGACTCATTCAATTTATAATTAATATATATGAAGATTAATTATTATTATTAATTTAAGGGTATAGCTTAATGGTAAAGCAGATGTCTTCAACACATTGTATAATAGTTCAATTCTATTTGCCCTTGTAAATAATGCCTTTGTAGCTTAATGGTTAAAGCAATCGCTTGAAGCGCGGTCTATCTGAGTTCAAGTCTCATCGAAGGCATAAAAAAAGATAGAAATATTCTTTTAAGGGAATGTCGTCTAAAGGTCAAGACTTTATCCTTTTAAGTTAAATATATTGGTTCAATTCCAATCATTCCTACTCATATATACTTAATGTATAAATAAAATAAAAAAAATAAAATGACAAATAATGTTAGAGGATATTTACAATTACATCCTTTCCACTTAGTTGGTCCTTCACCATGACCAATATTTACATCATTTAGTTTAATGGATTTAGCTTTATCTATTGCTTTAAATGCTCATGGATATATGGCTAATAATTTCTATATAATATTAAGTATAATTACTGTTTTATATAGTATGACTTTATGATTTAAAGATATTATTGCTGAAAGTACATATTTAGGAGATCATACTATTGCTGTTAAACGTGGTCTTAACCAAGGTTTCTTATTATTTGTAGTTAGTGAAATATTAATCTTTGCTTCTTTATTCTGAGCTTATTTACACTCAGCTGTTAACCCTACTATGGATTTAGGTATGAGCTGACCTCCTGTTGGTATTGATGTTATCTCACCAGCTGAATTACCTTTATTAAATACTATTATTTTATTAGCTTCAGGGGTTACTATTACATATGCTCATCATGCATTAATTAATGGTAATAGAACTAATACATTATATGGTTTTATCTATAGTACTTTATTAATTGCTTTATTTGTTGTATTCCAATTCTTAGAATATAGATATGCTGGATTTACTATTACTGATGGAGTTTATGGTTCTACATTCTATTCATTAACTGGTTTACATGGATTACATATGATTATGTTAACTATTATGTTAATTATCTGTACTTGAAGAGTTTATAATTATGATTTCACTAATACTTCACATGTTGGTGCTGAAACAACTATATTATATTTACACGTATTAGATGTTATCTGATTATTCATCTATATTATTGTTTATTGATGAGGATCATAAATTATATATATATTCTTTTTATATATTTATATATACCTTATAGGTGAGTATTTTTATAAGCGATTATGATGAAATGGTAGACATAAAACACTTAAAATGTTTGGGCGTTATGCCGTAAAGGTTCGAGTCCTTTTAATCGTAATATATAATATAAACATATTATAAATTATTTCTTTGATATATATAATATCATGGGATAGTTTTAATGTTGGTAATTCCCAAAGAGGGGATCACCAACATAATATGAATATTTATATAGACAAAATATATATTTATTATATATATAAATTATAATTAATGGGATAGTTCTAATGTTGGTAATTATCGCATAGCGATGATAACCAACATAATATCTCAATATTGTCTATAATATATATTTAATATATATATGTATATTGTCTAATGGGATAGTTCTAATGTTGGTAATTAGAGTTATATTGTAGCTATAATGCTTAAGGCTACGACTGTTCGATTCAGTCCTATCTCATTTATTCTTATATAAATATAAGAATATCAAGGTAGCTATAGTTTAAAGGTAAAACCTTCGTATGTGGAATGATATATCTGAGTTCGAGTCTCAGTAGTTGCCCTTTTTCTTTTATATTGTCTTATTAGCTTAGCCGTAAAGCGTTCGTTTTGTAATCGAAAGACCATAGGTTCAATTCCTATATAGGACATTTATTAATAAAATCAAAACACTGACCATATGATCTAAAGGTTATGATATGACTTCTTCGTAGTCGTTATACGAGTTCGAATCTCGTTGTGGTTAATTAAAATAATAAAAGTATATAATTTAGCATACTATGAGAATATTACTAGCATAATTATATTATTATTAATTAAGTAATATTAGTAAAAATACTGTTTTACATATAAACATGTATATAAATTAAATATTAAATAAAAACAAAAATGTTAGCACTTATTTCAATATTATTATTATTTTATATAAGTCAAAATAATCTTATTACTTTATTAATTGCTATTGAAATATTATTATTAACTGTAACAGTTAAATTAATATATATGGGTAGTGTATATGATGATATATATGGTACTATATTTAGTATTGTCATTATTATTTTAGCTGGTGCTGAATCAGCTATAGGATTAAGTATCTTAGTTTCATATTATAGATTAAGAGGGAAAGTAGGTCATACTATTTAATGTTCCAATATTTCTATTATATCTGAGAAGAACCAATTTCAATAAGTCTTGGTAATTGATTAAATATAGGTGATATTATAATTCCTTATGGTTTATCTCTTGATTCTTTAGCTATGACTGTTATGATACCTGTTGGTATTGTTACTTTATGTGTTCTTTTATATGCTATAGAATATATGAGTCATGATCCTAATCGTAATACTTTTTATATCATATTAAGTGTATTTGCTATTTTTATGACTATTTTAGTTGTTAGTGATAATTATATTATGATGTTTATAGGTTGAGAATTTGTTGGAGTTATTTCTTATTTATTAATTTCATTTTGATCTACTAGAATTGCTGCTATGAAAGCTGCTTTATCTGCTATTTTATTAAATCGTATGGGTGATACATTCTTTATGTTAGCTTTAGGTATATTTTTAAGTTATTTCCATGCTGTTGATTTTGATACTTTATCTTTAGCTGCTCCTTATACTAATACTTTAATCTTAAATATTTTAAGTTTATTATTATTATTAGCTGCTACTGCTAAAAGTGCTCAATTAGGTTTACATGCTTGATTACTTCAAGCTATGGAAGGTCCTACTCCTGTTAGTGCTTTATTACATGCTGCTACTATGGTTTGTGCTGGAGTTTATGTTCTTGTTAGATCCTACTTTATCTTAGAATATGCACCTTCTTTATTAATTGGTATTTGTTGATTAGGTGGTATTACTACTTTAGTTAGTGGTTTAATTGCTATAGTTACTAATGATATTAAAAAAGTTATTGCTTTATCAACTATGTCTCAATTAAGTATTATGGTATTAGCCATTGGTATTAGTTCTTATGATTTAGCTATTTATCATTTATATTGTCATGCTTTCTTTAAAGCTTTATTATTTATGGGTGCTGGTTCTGTTATTCATAGTTATATATCTGAAACTCAAGATATGCGTAAATATGGTGGTTTAGTTAATTATTTACCTTTTAGTTATACTGCTATTTTAATTGCTTCATTATCATTAATGGCTATACCTGGTTTAACAGGATATTATTCTAAAGATATTATTATTGAATCTTTATATGGTACTTATACATTTAGTGGTTATATCTTATATTATATGGCTGTTGGTTCTGCTACTCTTACTAGTTTATATTCTATTAGAGTATTATATTTAACTTTTTATAATAACCCTAATAGTAATAAAGCTACATATCAACATATACATGAAAATATACGTATGTTAATACCTATGGTAATATTAGTAATATATAGTATATTTATTGGATTTAATAGAGATAATGTTATAGGTCATTATGCTATGACATTACCTGCTAATAATAGTTTTATAGAAACTGAATTTACATTACCTTGATATATTAAATTATTACCTTTAATATTAGGTTTATCATTATCTTTAATATTAGTATATATATATGAATATGCTTACAAAGTAAGACCATCAACTATTTATAATTACTTTAATAATAAAATTTATTATGATCAATTATTAAATAATGTTATTATACGTAAAACATTAATATTTGGTGGTTATTTAAATACATATATTGATAATGGATTATTAAAAGTATTAGGTTCTACTGGTATTAGTAGAGCTTTAACTTATATTAATATAGGTATATTCTTAAATTTATTATATTTATTCTTCTTTTTATAGGTAGGTATATATACAATAGTAGGTTAATGGTAGACTCTGGCACTTCCAATGCTTCAGTGCGTGTTCGAATCACGTCTATTGTATTTTTATTATATATAATTCTTCCTTTTCCTTACCTCCCATTTTTAATGAAAACATATTATATAATGACTTTTTTTAAGGAAAAATCATATATATAACATATATATAATTATATTTAATAATCTAAATTACTATATATATGTAGGTTATATATCTCCCTAATATATCTAATTCGCTATGACTATAGGTATAGATGATCAATTGCAGCTTGATTAATTAGGGTTCAATTCCCTACATAGTGTTATACATATTTAAGTCCTTTTTAATTTTATCGTTATTATATAGATGTAGATATTACATTTAATATGGCTATATATATGTATTTCATACAGATTGTCTCGTAATTGGTTATCGAGCCTACATTGGGTGTAGGATTTTGAGGGTTCAAGTCCTTCCAATCTGATTTATTAAATTATAGATTAATTTCTATATATCATATATTATACTTTTTATTTATGCCTCAATTAGTACCTTTTTACTTTATGAATTTATTAACTGGTGGTATTTTAGCTATTTCATTATTATTATATTTTGTAGCTACTTACTTATTACCTAATATTTTACGTTTATTAATTGCACGTAATATAATTATTAAATTATAGATTTATAATCTTAATTATTATATTCTATTTATCTTCTATGAGGAAGATTTAAGATTTTCTATCTTATATATTTCTTTTGCCGTGTTTATCAATGGCCATTCTTTTCTTTTCTACTATGTTCTATTCACCACTTGATCAATTTGAACTTAAACCATTATTACTTATAACAGATAATTTAACTTTTAGTATAACAAATTATACATTATATTTAATAATTGTTTCTTTAATTATTGTATTTTATAGCAGTATTATTCGTCATAACTTTCTAGGTTCATCTCGTTGAGGTGTTTCTGTTATTGCTATTTATGATACTATCCTTAACTTAGTTAATGGACAAATCGGACGTAAAGGTGGATATTATTTCCCATTAATCTTTACTATCTTTAACTTTATTTTAATTGCTAACTTAATTTCTATGATTCCTTATTCATTTGCTATTTCTGCTCAATTAGTTGCTGTTGTTTCTTTCTCATTAGCTCTTTGAATTGGTAATGTTGTTTTAGGTTTATATTTACATGGATGAGGTTTCTTTGCCTTATTTGTTCCTAGTGGAACTCCTTTAGCTTTAGTTCCTGTTTTAGTTTTAATCGAAGCTTTATCTTATGCTTCTCGTGCTATTTCTTTAGGTCTTCGTCTTGGTGCTAATATCCTTTCTGGTCATTTACTTATGTTAATTCTTGGTTCTTTAATTATTAGTTTAATGTCTTCTTCTTTATTAGGTTTCGTTAGTGGTATTATTCCTATTTTAGCTGTTGTTGCTATTACTATTCTTGAATTTGGTATTGCTATTATTCAAGCTTATGTATTTAGTATATTATTATCTGGTTATATTAAAGATTCAGTTGAATTACATTAATATATAATTATATATATATTATATTAATTATCAATAATACTTATATATATTCTTTTTACTATTATTAGTTTAGTAATTTTAGTTTTTTTACTATATATTAATTATTATTAATATATAATAGATATAGTTCTATATATATAATATATAAAATATATAACTAATATAACAGATATATATCAATATATCAATATATCTATAAGGAATAGGGGAGGTAGGATAGATATACCCTCCCCGGAGGGGCCACCGGAGGTACCCCCCCCTTAATTATTCTTTTAAATATTTTATATTTCTAATAAATGATAGATATATTAGGTATTTATATAAATATAATGATATATTGAATAAATATTACTAATTTTCATGTTCTAATATCTAAGGATATATATTTCTTTATTTTTCTAAGTAATATTTTTGGGATATGTTTTCATTTATATTTTTCCTTATCTCTAATATCATATAAATTATCATAATATACGATTAAGAAGGTAATAATAATAAATAATAAAGATAATAAAGAGATAATAAAGTAAATATGAGAATATAAGAATATAATCTAAATAGAGATAGAGAGAGATGTATTTATGTTTGCATATATCAGTATATTTTATATAGTCTATATACTATGATGGGATATATTTTAATATGACTATATCAGAGATATATATCATATAAATTATCTAAATAAAGGATTAATTAAGTAAATAAAATAAATAAGAATAAAAGATAATAGATATAATAAAGTATAAGAGGGAATAAAAGGATAAGATATAGATAAGGATATATATATTTATATTTATATTTGCATATATCTTAATCTCTTATCTAGTC